TAATTCTTCTCATTACCTCTCGCGGGAAAAGAATCCCACAAACAAAGGAATTGTACAGTACGAAATAACATAAAAAAAGACTCATTCTAAAAAAAAAAGATGTGGACCTTCCACTAAAGTTGTTCCTTTGTGACAGGAATCAATAGGAAATATTTGAATCCGGTTGGATTTCACCCAAATCAAATGTATTCGTATACCAATGAACTGAATTCTTACTATTTCAATTTCATCGAAGTTGAAGAATCGAGCAATTTGTCATACAGATTATGATAACTCGAGAAGTTTGTTTTGATTGGATTAAGATCCAAGGAGGAAAATAATCATTCTATGATTAAAATAGAACAACCTTCTTTAGTGTGCATAGCGTGTATACACAATCAAAATATAGAAATCCATGGTTTAATTCAGGGAATTGTAATAGATCCATGGGGTAAGGAGTTGTTGTTGATAAATCTTAAACGGGAAGGGGGTTTTTTAATTCCTATGGAACCATAGTTAAGTATAAATATAACCATGTCTAAATGTAATCATATAAAAAAACTATAGATCCATCAGGGGATTCGTTACAATTCAGTGTTTAATCTGGTACCAGTATAAATATCAGAAAAAGACGTATCGTCGTCTTGACAAAACAAACACGAATAGATATATCTTTTCTTTTTCATTTTGTTTTTAATGGGTTTTCACAATAAAAAAATATCCCTTTATATCTCCCGAACCCCGAAAGAAGATCCTTCTTTTTTTTTTCTATAATTGATTGACCATACCTATACTTACTGCAATACTATAAATGAAATGACTCGATATTCACTCGTTTTCTGGGTCTTAATCATAATATTTTGTAGGAGAGATGGCCGAGTGGTTGAAGGCGTAGCATTGGAACTGCTATGTAGGCTTTTGTTTACCGAGGGTTCGAATCCCTCTCTTTCCGTACCTTCACCTAATCTAATTTACGAACGTTACAAACCGCAATGTATCAAATACGAATAGATACTATTATTCTAACAGTTAAACCTTTCTTTGATATAGATTCGCTATTCCTAATTGCTGTAGTACAAAAATACAGGTAAAGGGTAGCCAAGGCATGAAAATTGACCCCGATCCACTTTTGATACCTAAATGGGATAGGAAAAAATCCGGATCAAGTCTCTCATCTAAAGTAAAGTCAATTTACTTCGACGAAAAAGGGAGGAGCACCCGAACCCCTGTTCCTTGTTGTTTTAGTTAGGTTCAAGTCTGACGAGAATAATATTCTACGACTAGCAACTCATTGATTTTTAAACCAACCCACTTACTATCTATTATTTGATTGACTAATCCTTTATATTGGGATGAGTGAAGAGTCAAATGTTTTGGCAATTCCTCATGTGGGAATGAATCAAGAGAATTTTGAATCAGAGCTATGGATTTTTGTTCATCTCTTGTCGTAATAATATCTCGGGGTTTGCAGCGGTAACTTGGTATATCCACTATACGACCATTAACTAAAATATGCCTATGGTTAACTAATTGTCGGGCTCCTGGAATGGTCGAAGCCATACCTAATCGAAAAAGTATATTATCCAAACGCATTTCAAGTAATTGTAGTAAAACCTGACCTGTTGAACCTTTGGCTTTTCCAGCGATACGAACATATTTAAGCAATTGTCGCTCTGTCAGACCATAATGAAAACGCAATTTTTGTTTTTCTTCTAGACGAATACGATATTGAGATCTTTTCCCGGAACGCGATTGGTTTCGAGGATCACTTCCGGATGTAGGACTTTTACTAGTAAGTCCCGGTAAAGCTCCCAGACGGCGTATTTTTTTAAAACGAGGCCCTCGGTAACGAGACATAAATACTCCTTTATTTTTTTTATCAAATTTATTTTATAGAATTATAGAATAAACCTAAATTAAGACTGAACTAAACGATAAACAAAGCGACATCTACTGAAGTAGACTACAACAAAAAAGAAAAAAAAATGAGATGAATTGTATCAATATCCAGACTTTTTTGTATATTTTATATATTATATATAGTAAATATATAGTAAGAGTTTAGGGATACTTTTCCTAATTTGTTCGGGAGAGATCTCATTGCTCCAATCAGTTTTTTTTTTCATAGTTGGGAGTTCTTACACGATAATAGATATAGATCAGTGACCAGACGAGGGAAAAGTCTTTTCAATAAGATTTCAAGGAGACATTATTCATTGTGTAAAAATGTAAAAGTAAAAAAAAAAAAGTTGACCTAACGAAAGAAAAGCCTACTATCGGAATCGAACCGATGACCATCGCATTACAAATGCGATGCTCTAACCTCTGAGCTAAGCAGGCTTAGATAACAACACAAATTTGTGTTGTCCACAGGAATTTCATAAAATAGAATAGTGGGATCCTAGTTAACTATTCATAATTCATAATGAATATAGATATGCATATAGAAAGAATGGAATAGAATTAAATAGAATGAATAAGAATATATAATTCTATTTATATATAAAATAAATAAAATTTTAAAAATTACATAACATAAAATTAATATATTAATATGAGAGAACAATGAAATTCAAAATTTTCTAATATATTAAAAAAAAAAAAAAAATAAATAAAGTTATATATTCTATGGATTAGGTATACTTTTAGTATTTTAGTAAAAGAATTAGATTCTAATTATAATGTTATAGTGGGCCAGCCCTAAGGAAAAGATAAGGATACAGATCAAAATGAAACATTCCTCTGGTTTAATTCGAAAAAGTAGGGGATAAAAAAAAAGAATTGACCCTTCAAGTATTCTAAATATCTCGTAAAAATGGAGAGGAAAAGAGGGATATATGTGGTATATATCCATCCATATTGAATTGCAGATACATCAATGATAGAATCATTTCTGATTGGAACAAATGCCGGTCCTCTGATAGAGATGAAAGAATATAGTAGAGATGAAAGAATATAGACAAAAAAAAAGCACAAACAAATAGGAGGAGACCCCTATATTTTTTATATTTTCTATATAGGAATTTTCATCTAAAGAATTTGATGGCTCCAGCATAAATGAAAGAAAGAAGGAGATGGCATCCCAAAGAGATCCTAGAAAAAGGGGGATATGGCGAAATTGGTAGACGCTACGGACTTGATTGGATTGAGCCTTGGTATGGAAACCTACTAAGTGAGAACTTTCAAATTCAGAGAAACCCTGGAATTAAAAATGGGCAATCCTGAGCCAAATCCTGTTTTCATAAAAAGGTGGTTCAGAAAGAAAAAAAAAAAAAGGATAGGTGCAGAGACTCAATGGAAGCTGTTCTAACGAATAGGGTTGACTGCGTTGGTCGAGGAATCTTTCTATCGAAACTCCGGAAAGGATGAACCTATATACGTACGTATTTGTACTGAAATAGCAAAAATTAATGAGATCCAAATCCATTTTTTATTTTATATGTATATGAAAAATTTAAAATGGATTGTGAATCGATTCCAAATGGAAGGAAGAATCGAATATTCGCCGATCAAATCAGTCACTCTATGGTCTGATAGTTCTTTTGAAGAACTAACTTATTGGACGAGAGTAAAGATAGAGTCCCGTTCTACATGTCAATACCGACAACAATGAAATTTATAGTAAGAGGAAAATCCGTCGACTTTAGAAATCGTGAGGGTTCAAGTCCCTCTATCCCCAAAAAAGATCGGTTTTCCTTTCTAACTATCTTTTTATCCCCCCCCTTTTTTTTCAGCGGTTCAAAATTAGCTACGTTTCTCATTCACTCTTTCACAAACAAAAAAAAAAAATCGGTAGAGAAATGTTTCTCTCTTTTCACAAGTCTTCTTACTATATCTTATATATTATATATAAGATATACGCTCAAATGAACATCTATGAGCAAGGAATTCCTATTTGAAATATTCACAGTCCATATCGTTATTTTGAATTCAAATTAACTAAAAAAAAAAGTATTATTTTTGAAGATCCAAAAAATTCAAGGGCCTGCGTAAGACTTTGTAATGCTTTTTAGTCTATTTAATTGAATTGACATAGCCTAAGCGCCCTTTCTTTTAGTAGTATTTAGTAGTAGTAATATGGAAATGATGCACCGGGAAGAGTCGGGATAGCTCAGTTGGTAGAGCAGAGGACTGAAAATCCTCGTGTCACCAGTTCAAATCTGGTTCCTGACATGTGGTTAATATAATAATGTATACTCATACAAATTAATCGATATAGATCATGATATATACGTATCTATTTTTGTCTCTAGCGATATACCCCTTTGGTTGTCTAAAGATATGCCCCAATTTTTTGTAGATGAGTAAAGAATACAATATTCTAAAATAGATAGAATCCATATATAGGTTAAAGAAAAAATTAGATTATGTTTCCTCTTCTTTTTTGTTTGCTCGTAGGGTGCTTTCTTTCATTCAAAAAGAATGTTAATACTTCATACATATCCGAAAAGTGAAGTTTTTTTAGTTGGTTGAAAACCCCAAAGTCTAAAAGAGTAAAACAGTGGGAATAGAAAAAATCATTTCAGATAGATACAGTACAAATAGAATCCAAAACCCTTTCATTTCTTTTCATTTTTTTTTTTTTGCATTTTCTATTTCTTTATTTCCCTCTACGTGACTTTCTAGAACCCTTCTAAATGATGTGCGCGGTACAAAGTTCATGATAAAGAACTCTTTTGGTTCATTTTACCAGCTCATCTGAAAAAAAAAAATCTTCCCAATTTTTGGGGAATATCAATGAAACCCTATTTTGTTTTATTTCGCGCATCTATAATATGAATGAAAGTCCAATGACTCTGTTTGATCTTGAACAAAATGTAAAAATATTCCTCGAGTACCTGGAATCATAGAAGTGAAGAAAGATTAATTTCTTATCATTCAAAGAGCATCTTGTATTTCATAGAAATTTGGGGCAATATAATCCTTACGTAAAGGCCATCCTATCCAACTTTCGGGCATCAAAATACGTTTCAGGCGCGGATGATTATCATAATAGATTCCCAACATATCATAAGATTCCC